TTGTTTGTTTGGACCTGTTTAATTCGTTAGATAATTTTTTCTATATTGAAAAAGTGTATTGTATGCTCCTATCTAGTTTTTTTGTCTATCCCCCATCAGTTCATATATATATTTTTATTGGATGAACTTTGTTTCAATAAGAAATTTATTCTATCATTGATGTATCCGGAATTCAATATGGATAGGTATATCCAACATATATACCTTTCCCCCTACCTTTCATTTTTACAGTGCGAATTAAAATAGTGGAACGGTCGATATTCATTCTTTTTTTTTCGTCCTATCTCTTCCCTTTCCGAATCAAACCAGAGGAATGTCTCATTTTTATTTAGATTGTATCTTTTCTTTATCCTTTTCTTATCTTAGCACCTATTATTCACTATAACTATATATAATTAACAATTAAATTATAAGTTACTAGTTAATAACTAGTAAATTTCTATAATTTTATAGAACTGCTTTAAAAAATTTTAAGTTTTCAGAAAGAGTTCGATTTTTTCGAATTGTAATTTACAATTTGATTAAATTGATATTCATCATATTATAATTAATTAAATAAGTAAAATTCCATTTTTTTTTTATTTTATATCATTTTTTTTTTATTTTTATTAAAAATATATAATTAATATCTTTTATATTTATATATATAAATAGAAGGATATATATATAAGACTATATATCTAAAATCTGTCTAATATAGAAATTATTTGGAAAATAAAAAAAAATACATATATGTATATATGTAAATACATTATGTTATACATTATAGTTAGAAGTAGTTCTATATATTCTAACTATTCTATCTATATCGTTAGATATAGTTAGTTCTATAATATAATAGTTAATAAAATATAATAGTTAATAAAATATGAACTATATACAACTATATGGTTCTAGTTCATATTAAATATAAATATAATTAGTATTATAAAATTAAAATAAATAGCTAAGCTAAGATTGGCTAATAGATGAAATCCGGTAGTTTCTTTGATTTCTATATACTATTTTTCTCTTATGTTATGTGATATGTGTATGTGATATGTGAGCCCGCTTAGCTCAGAGGTTAGAGCATCGCATTTGTAATGCGATGGTCATCGGTTCGACTCCGATAGCCGGCTTTTTTCTATCGATTTTTTACGTGATTGAGAGTCTCTCTCCCCATTTTATCAAAATGTTGAATAACTGATCCATCTATTATGTCGTGGTAACTTGCAACTATAAATAAAAAACAACATATTGGAAGAATTAGATCTCTTTCTACAGAACAAATCATAAAAGAAAAAATTATAAAACGTAGCCACAACTTCCTATATATATAATTTTAAAATTATATTTATATATAGAATAGAAATTATATATATACATATATACCAAAAATACGGATAGTGATACAATTTATTTTATTCTACTTTTTTGTAGTATTTCAATAAATTTAGCTTTGCTTTGTTTATCCTTTAGTTCAGTCTTAATTTAGAGTTCAGTTTTCATTTTTGTTTATTCTTAATTTCAATAAAATAAAAAAGGAGTCTTTATGTCTCGTTACCGAGGACCTCGTTTCAAAAAAATACGTCGTCTGGGGACTTTACCAGGACTAACTAGTAAAAGACCTAGATCCGGAAGTGATCCTAAAAACCAATTGCGTTCTGGTAAAAGATCGCAATATCGTATTCGTCTAGAAGAAAAACAGAAATTGCGGTTTCATTATGGTCTGACAGAGCGACAATTACTTAAATATGTGCATATCGCTGGAAAAGCCAAAGGGTCAACAGGTCAGGTTTTACTACAATTACTTGAAATGCGTTTGGATAATATCCTTTTCCGATTGGGTATAGCTTCGACGATTCCTGGAGCCAGGCAATTAGTTAACCATAGACATATTTTAGTTAATGGTGGTATAGTGGATATACCAAGTTATCGTTGTAAACCGAGAGATATTATTACTACGAAGGATAAACAAAGATCGAAAGCTCTGATTAAAAATTATATTTCTTTATCCCCCCACGAGGAATTGCCAAAACATTTGACTTTTGACTCATTCCAATATAAAGGAGTAGTAAATCAAATAGTAGATAGTAAATGGATTGGTTTGAAAATAAATGAGTTGTTAGTCGTAGAATATTATTCCCGTCAGACTTGAACCTCACAAAAATAACAAAGAAAAATTCATAGAATTTTGTCTGTTTTCGCCGAAATAAAAATAAATAGATCTAAGGGCCTTGGTCCGAATTTTTATTATTCACCTATCACAAACGGACAAGCGGTAATATTTTTTGCTCTTTCTTTTTCCGATATTTGTATTTTACGTATCACAGTAATGTGATTAGGAATCGAGAATTTATATCAAATAAGGGTCCTCTTGTTGAGATGATGGTATTTGATTTGATTCAGTAACGTTGGTGAATTAAGATAAACGGAAAGAGAGGGATTCGAACCCTCGGTAAACAAAAGTCTACATAGCAGTTCCAATGCTACGCCTTGAACCACTCGGCCATCTCTCCTACATAATCTTATTATTGATCAGAAACCGAGTGAATAGTGAATAGCGAGTCATTCATATTATTGCAGTACAAGTGCGACTGATGAATAGTTCCATAGGAAAAATTCCTTTCAAATCAAATAAAATTTTCTATTTCTCAACAAAAATTTAGCTCATTAGCTATCCCATAGATCTAATACAAATTATTGAATCGTCCCGTGTATTTTTATATTTAAATTGTATGACATGGCATATGCATGTTATGCAAACAAAAAACAAAACGGATACTTACCTTAGTCTAATCCATTTTTTTTATAGAAAAATTATTTCGTTTTGTTTTTTGTTTGGATCATAACCAAATAAAAACTTCTCGAATTATCAGAATCCGCAGTACAATCCTTGGTTATTCAACTTAGATGAAATATTTATAGTTCCGTTCATTGTTATACTACGAAATTAGAATGAAATCGAATCTGATTTCAATATTTCATATCTCTCCTTGTCCAATCCAAACAAAAGGTCCACATCTTTTTTTAGAATTAGTCTGTTTTTATTTTATGTTATTTCGTACCGTACAATTCCTTTAGTTTGCGGGATCATTTTCCCCTTACCCTAAGGGTAATGAAAAGAATTATAGAATGGATTGTTAATTATGCCAAGATCTCAGATAAATGCAAATTTTATTGATAAGACCTCTTCAATTGTGGCCAATATCTTATTACGAATAATTCCGACAACTTCCGGAGAAAAAAAGGCATTTACCTATTACAGAGATGGTGCGATTTGATTATTTTTTTTTAGGTCCAGTATTACGAGAAAGAAAAGAGACATGGTTCGAGATAGAAAAAACCAAATTATTAAAATAAACCCACGCTTGGTGAAGGTGAAGTTTGTAGATAGAACAATTCCTTCTGTCGTGTATCCTCGATTGATGCAGCCTCAGATGCTTCAATTGTTGATTTTAGTATTTAGCGAAAGGTTACACCTATGGGTTCCGTATTGCGAGTCAATCCTACTCCACTAGTACCAATAGGCAGCATAGGGGAAGAAGCACTACACCTAGTAATCAACAACATGAAAACTTTGTTATAAATTACCCTTTTCCTTATCGGTATCGGGGCTAACAAGAATGGTTGGGACAACAAACATCCATCTCGTTCGTACTTTGGGTATCCGTATAACCATCAAAGATCGTTGAAGTGACTAATTCCTGGAAATAGGGGGCGTTGAGGACAAAGAAATTGTTGGAGTTACCATTTCCATCTAGTACTAATACAGTTGGTGTTAATAAAAAACCTCTTGCAGGAAGGCTGGCTAGAGATTTCTTGTAAAAATACTAGCTCCTTTCAGTTCATAATGAGAATAGTCAAATTTGAATTTCATGGATTATTTCCCTTAGTACTATGCGCAGAAAGAAGGGAGGAGCCATATGAAATGAAAATCTCACGTACGGTTCTGGAACGGAGATTCTTTGAATAGAATGAACGACCGTAACGGATGTTGGCTCAATCCGAAGGAAATTATGCGGAAGCTTTACAAAATTATTATGAAGCTACGCGACCAGAAATTGATCCCTATGATCGAAGTTATATACTCTATAACATAGGACTTATACACACAAGCAACGGAGAGCATACAAGGGCTTTGGAATATTATTTCCGGGCACTGGAACGAAACCCATTCTTACCACAAGCTTTTAATAATATGGCCGTGATCTGTCATTACGTGCGACTATCTCTACTATAGAAAGAAGGAAAAAAGATCCAATTAACTAGTAAATACTAGAATGAAATAGGTTTTCTACATATGCGTCGTCTAAAGCAACGGTTTTTATCAGCTGTAGCAAGTAAAGAGACTTCACGAGAACCAAAATTAAGAAGAAATGGATAAAGCCTATATACTCCATGGATAAAGGATTGAATTGATAGAGAAAGCACCGTAAAGATCAATTAGCAAGTTATTTGGTCGATAGAGTTAAGAACTGCTTTGCTTACTTATTCCGTGATACAGGATAAAAGTTAGGAATCAAATTATGTAATAGAGTTGATCCACTAAGGTATTGAGCAGCGGTGTAGCATCAGATCCCAAAGATCGTAAGTTCTTTTTTCTTATATTATATTAGGATATTAGGGAGGAAAGTCTTTTTCAAAAATTCTATATTATATAAATTAAATTGCATATATGCAATCGAGATAGTTACCTTTCAGAGAATTCTAACACTATATTTTAACACTATTACACTATTATATATAGGATATAGGGTCGATCCATACTTCATTCCTCTGAAGGTGGGAGAAAAGATAAAGCTTTTTATTGATCAAAAAATTAGAGTTTTAAACTTATGTAATTAACTTATTCTGGCTAACCCAACAAAAATGGGATACTTTTATGACAATATGACAAATCTAATTCAATTAACATAAGGTAGATTAAGACGGGGCGCAAGCAAAAAGAATCGATTGTCGAGCCGAGCCGTATGAGGTAGGAAACTCTCAAGTACGGTTCGAAGGGAAGGAGCTACCTA